GTTCAGGTAAAGAAGTAAAAGTTTTAGCTCAACATATATGTATGTCTGTTTTAAAAGCACGAAGAGTAATTGATCAGATTCGCGGGCGTTCCTATGAGGAAACACTTATGATACTGGAACTCATGCCTTATCGAGCATCTTATCCCATTCTCAAATTGGTTTATTCTGCAGCGGCAAATGCTAATCATAATATGGGTTTGAAGGAAGCTGATTCATTCATTAGTAAAGCCGAAGCCAATAGGAGTACTATTGTGAAAAAGTTAAGACCGCGGGCTCGAGGGCGTAGTTATCTGATAAAAAGACCGACATGTCATATAACAATTGTATTAAAAGATAAATCTAAATCATTTTTAGATCAATCTAAGATTTAGATTCATATAAAAAAAATATGGATGAAAAATAAAATAGAATAGAAAAATATGGGACAAAAAATAAATCCACTTGGTTTCAGACTTGGTACAACTCAAAGTCATCATTCCTTTTGGTTCGCACAACCAAAAAATTATTCTGGGGGCCTACAGGAAGATGCAAAAATACGGAATTGTATCAAGAACTATGTACAAAAAAAAAGGAAAATATCCTCAGGTTTTGAAGGAATTGCACATATAACAATTAAAAAAAAAATCGATTTGATCCAAGTCATAATCTATATTGGATTCCCAAATTTATTAATAGAGGGGCAAACACGAGGAATCGAAGAATTACAGATGAATGTACAAAAGGAGTTTCATTCTGTAAACCGGAGACTCAACATTGCTATCACAAGAGTTGAAAAACCTTATGGACAACCTAATATTCTTGCAGAATATATAGCTTTACAATTAAAAAATAGAGTTTCGTTTCGAAAAGCAATGAAAAAAGCTATTGAATTAACTGAACAAACAGATACAAAAGGAATTCAAGTGCAAATAGCAGGCCGTATCGACGGAAAAGAAATTGCACGTGTTGAATGGATCAGAGAGGGTAGAGTTCCCCTACAAACAATTCGCGCTAAAATTGATCATTGTTCCTATACAATTCGAACTATTTATGGAGTATTAGGTATAAAAATTTGGATATTTGTAGACGAGGAATAATCAACCTTGTCTTCCCATTCTGTCCAGTGATAAAACAAAAAATGACAAACTCTTTCATTCTTTTTTCGTTAAAAATAAAAAAATGAACAATTCTAATTCTATAAGGTTAAATATAAATTCGATTGATCATTTGGTATAATTGCTATGCTTAGTGTGTGACTCGTTAGTTTTTTCTTTATAGTTTCAAGTTGGGATTCAAAAAAAAAAACAAACTGACCCCTGCTATAAACTTTGTAATTATATAAAATAAACTAATAACCAACTTATTGCTTCGTATTGTCGAGATCCCAAGAAACAGTCACTATATGAATGAGTGGATCTATCATATGGTTGTAGCAACTGAAATTCTTTCAACAAAAAATAGATCTGATTATGGGTTGTAAAGCAAAAAAAAAAATAAATAAAGGGATGTGGATAAATGGAAGGATGATAGAAAGAAAGAACAAAAATATCAATGATATATGATTCCAATATGTATGGTCTATGAATCACGTCATAAAGGGCAGTGTGATAAAGCATCAATACTGATAATCAATACTGATAAGATAATTATAAATATAAGAATTTAAAAATGAAATAATTAAAAATAGAATAAAATAATAAAGAGCCTTCAGGTTAATAAAAACTGAGGAAATTGACTTGGGAACGAATTTTGTTGGAAGCTCCATTGCAAAGTTTGGACCTAACCATTAATGGAGAAGCTATGGGAACGACAGAACCTGTGACTGCATAGGCTTCTATTGAAAACGAATCCTAATAATTCATTGGGTGGGATGGCGGAACGGACCAAGAAAAAATTGATTTATTCTGAGAGGTTATGAATTGAACCTTCGAATGAAACAGGAAAGAGTAAATATTCGCCCGCGAAACCTCTATTTATTGGATTACAATCTTTTGTCGTAATTCGATAGAGGTAAAAAAAAAAAAAAATAAGGAAAGGATTCGTCATGTTATAAAAATAAAAAAGAGAAACATTACATTATCTATAAAGATACATAAATGTACACACACGTCTAGCTGTATTGTATATCTTGTATCTACATCTTCCTTCTTATGTAAGAAATTAAATATCAATAAAAGCCATTACTTGGTGTATTATCTATTAATGTGTACCTATTAATGTGTATCTATAATATTATTTTATTGAATTTGAATCCTTTCATTCGCGAGGAGCTGGATGAGAAGAAACTCTCATGTCCGGTTCTGCAGTAGAGATGGAATTAAGAAACAACCATCGACTATAACCCCAAAAGAACCAGATTTCGTAAACAGCATAGAGGAAGAATGAAAGGAATATCTTGTCGAGGCAATCATATTTGTTTCGGCAGATACGCTCTTCAGGCACTTGAACCTGCTTGGATTACAGCTAGACAAATAGAAGCAGGGCGAAGAGCAATGACACGATATGCGCGTCGTGGTGGAAAAATATGGGTACGTATATTTCCCGACAAACCTGTTACAGTAAGACCCGCGGAAACACGTATGGGTTCGGGGAAGGGATCCCCTGAATATTGGGTATCCGTTGTTAAACGGGGTCGAATACTTTATGAAATGGGTGGAGTATCAGAAACTGTAGCTAGAGCAGCTATCTCAATAGCTGCGCGCAAAATGCCTATACGAACTCAATTTCTTATTTCAGGATAGAGATGTAGAACTAAAAAAAAAAGGGGTATTGGGGATGAAAAAACAACCGCAGGTTTATTTATTTCTGGACGGACAATATTTCTTTTTTTTCTTTCATACTTTTGCATTGAAATAACAGATTGAAATAAAAATGATATGATTCAACCTCAGACCCTTTTGAATGTAGCGGATAACAGCGGAGCTCGAAAATTGATGTGTATTCGAATCATAGGAGCTGGTAATCACCGATATGCTCATATTGGTGATGTTATTGTTGCTGTAATCAAAGAAGCAGTTCCCAATATGCCTCTAGAAAGATCAGAAGTAATTAGAGCTGTAATTGTACGTACATGTAAAGAACTCAAACGTGAAAACGGTATGATAATACGATATGACGACAATGCTGCAGTTGTCATTGATCAAGAAGGAAATCCAAAAGGAACTCGAGTTTTTGGTGCGATCGCTCGAGAATTGAGACAGTTAAATTTTACTAAAATAGTTTCATTAGCTCCCGAAGTATTATAAATAGTAGTAGATGAGACTATGATATAGTATAGGGTATCTGAAATAGATCAAATAGATCAAATTAGTAGATTGTGTCTCACGTATATACTTTATAAAAAAAAAAAATAAAAAAAAGGAAACATGTTGATTATATCAAAATTAGGAGGAACCTATAATTCTAGTTCGTCATGGGTAGGGACACTATTGCCGATCTAATAACTTCTATAAGAAATGCTGACACGGATAAAAAAGGAAGGGTTCGAATAGCATCTACAAATATCACCGAAAACATTATTAAAATACTTCTACGAGAAGGTTTTATTGAAAACGTTCGGAAACATCAGGAGAGTAACAAATATTTCTTGGTTTCAACTCTGCGACATAGAAAAACCAGAAAAGGAATATATAAAACTAGAACCATTTTAAAGCGTATCAGCCGGCCCGGCTTACGAATTTATTCCAACTATCAACGAATTCCTAAGATTTTAGGTGGAATGGGAATTGTAATTCTTTCTACTTCTCGAGGTATAATAACAGATCGAGAAGCTCGACTAGAAAGAATTGGAGGAGAAATTTTGTGTTATATATGGTAATCTTCCACCTCTGGTATCCGAATTTGATCTCTAACTTCCTATTTGTAAAATAGAGAGGAAAAGTGAGTTATATAACTATTCCTCCATTAGTTGATACTTCAAGGAGGTTACCTGGAATGAAAGAACAAAAATTGATTCATGAGGGTTTAATTACTGAATCACTTCCCAACGGTATGTTCCGGGTCCGTTTAGATAATGAAGATCTAATTCTAGGATATGTTTCAGGGAGGATCCGCCGCAGTTTTATACGGATACTACCGGGAGATAGAGTAAAAATTGAAGTAAGTCGTTATGATTCAACCAGGGGACGTATAATTTATCGACTTCGCAACAAAGATTCGAATGATTAGGTTATTTTTTTAACCATGGGTATACAATTCGAAGTTAAAAAAAAATTCAAGAGACTTATTCTCTTCCAAGAAGTGGATTCAGAATTAAGGTAAGGAATAAAAAATATGAAAATAAGGGCTTCCGTTCGTAAAATTTGTGAAAAATGTCGACTGATTCGCAGGCGTGGACGAATTATAGTGATTTGTTCCAATCCGAAACATAAACAGAGACAAGGGTAATTCTTCTAAAAAAGAACTTTCAAAAAAAAAATATATATATATGTAAAAATAAGGTAAAGGATCTGTTTTAACATGAAATGGATATCTCCGTATCTTTTCTTTTTGTATATTTCTGACTCATAAATATGAGATGATAAAATATGACAAAAGCTATACCAAGAATTGGTTCACGTAGGAATGGGCGTATTGGTTCACGTAAGAATGGACGTAGAATACCAAAAGGCGTTATTCATGTTCAAGCGAGTTTCAACAATACCATTATAACTGTTACAGATGTACGAGGTCGGGTAGTTTCTTGGGCCTCCGCCGGTACTTCTGGATTCAAAGGCACAAGAAGAGGAACACCTTATGCTGCTCAAGCCACAGCGGTAAATGCTATTCGTACAGTGGTTGATCAGGGTATGCAACGAGCAGAAGTTATGATAAAGGGTCCTGGTCTCGGAAGAGATGCAGCATTACGAGCCATTCGTAGAAGTGGTATATTATTAAGCTTCGTACGTGATGTAACACCTATGCCACATAATGGATGTCGACCTCCTAAAAAAAGACGTGTGTAGAAATAAGAATTAAACCGATTTCAAGAGAAATAAATGATCAAATAATAATACTAGTATAGTATGGTTCGAGAGGAAGTA